GGGTGTGGAATTAAAAATTTCGGATTATGAAGAGAAAGAGGCGAAAGAAAAAGAAAAGGATAAAAAAAAAGAAGAGAATGAACGTATGACAATAGCAGAAAATTGGGAAAGTGTTATATTTTCGCAAACAGTAAGGAGTTCTTTGTTAGTAACCCAAGCAATTCTTAGAAAATATATAGTATTTCCTTTGTTGATAATAGCAAAAAATATTGGACGTATGCTATTATTTCAATCCCCGGAGTGGTACGAGGATTGGCAAGAGTGGAGTCGAGAAAGGCATGTTAAATGTACCTTTAGTGGTGTTCAATTATCAGAAAAAGAATTTCCTAAAGATTGGTTAACAAAAGGTATTCAGATAAAGATCCTATTTCCTTTCTGTCTGAAACCGTGGCACAGATCTAAGCTACAATCCCAGCATAGAGATTCAACGAAAAACAACGGGAAAGGATATAATTTTTGTTTTTTAACAGTTTGGGGAATGGAAACTAAACTACCTTTTGGTTTACCCATAAAACAACCTTCCTTTTTTCAACCTGTTTTTAAAGAACTTGGAAAAAAACTTAGAAAACTTATAAAGAAATGTTTTCTAGCTCGAAAAATTATAAAAAAAAGAACAAAATGGCTTCTAAAGGTATCAAAAGAGAAAACAAGATGGGTTATAAAAAAAGTTCGATTAAAAAAAAGAATAATGAAAGAGCTTACAAAAGAAAAAGTAAGTCCGATTCCATTGAGGGAAATATATGAATCGAATAAAAATATAAAAAAAAAACAAATGATAATAGGTAATCAGATGATTCATGAATCGTCCATTCGAATTAGATCCATGGATTGGACAAATTATTCACTGACAGAAAAAAAGATGAAGGATCTAGCTGATAGGACAAGTACAATCAGAAATAAAATAGAAAAAATCACAAAAGACAAGAAAAACATATTTAAAACTCCACATATAAACATTAGTACTAATGAAACAAGTTTTTATGATAAAAGATTAGAATCGACGAAAAATTTTTGGCAGATATTAAAAAGAAGAAATGCCCGACTAATACGTAAATGTCACTATTTTTTGAAATTTTTTATTGAAAGGATATACATAGATATCTTTTTACGTATCATGAATATTCCCAGAATAACTATACAAAATTTACTTAAATCAAAAAAAAAAATTACTGATAAATACAGTTACAATGATGAAACAGATAAAAAAAGGATTGATGAAACAAAAAAAAATACAAAAAATTTTATTTCGACTATAAAAAATATAAAAAAGTCAATTTCTAATATTAGTAATAAGAATTCAAAAATTTTTTGTGACCTCTCTTCCTTGTCACAGGCATATGTATTTTATAAATTATCACAAACCCAAGTTATTAACAAGTATCACTTGAAATCCGTATTTCAATATCACGGAACAACCCCTTTTATTAAGGATAGAATAAAAAATTTTTTGGGAACACAAAGAATATTTCATTCCAAATCAAGGTATAAGAAACTTCGCGATTTTGAAATGAATGAGTGGAAAAGCTGGTTAATAGGCAATGATCACTATCAATACGATTTATCTCAGAATAGATGGTCTAGATTAGTATCGAAAAAATGGAGAAATAGAATAAATCAAAGTTTTATGGTTCAAAATAAAAACTTAGAAAATTTTGATTCATATGAAAAAGACCAATTAATTAATTACGAGAAACAAAAAAATTATATAGTGAATTCATTAACGAGCCAAAAAGATAAATTAAAAAAAAAATACAAATACGATCTTTTATCAAATAAATATATTAATTATGAGGATAAGAAGGGTTCAGATATTTATGGATCGCCCTTTCAAGTAAACGAGGCCCGAGGGATTCCCTATAATTACAAGAAATATAATTACAATACATATAATACTGAATTTTTTTATTTGCCGGGAGATATAGATCTCAGTAATTATCTAGGAGAAGATTATATTATTGATAGGGATAAAAATGATAAAAATCCGGATAGAAAATATTTTGATTGGAGAACTATTAATTTTTGTCTTACAAAAAAGATCGATATTGAGGAATGGACAAATATAGATATCGGGACCAACGCGAACATTCATAAAAATACTAAGACTCGGACGAATTATTATCAAATAATTGATAAAAATAAAAAGAACCTGGAACTTTTCCCAGAATTTTTGTTACTTTATAATGCATATAAGATTCAACCGTGGATCATACCAATCAATTTACTTCTTTTTAATAAAAAATGGAGTATAAATATAAATAAAAAACAAAAAGAGGTTCACGAAAATTATTATGGGGGATTAGACATTGAAAAAGACGTAGTTAGTGAAACCGCAACAGAGGAGTTCTATTTCTTCCTGAAAAGAAATTTTCTTTTTCAATTTCGATGGGAGCCTCCTTTTAGCCAAACAATAATCAATAATATCAAGGCATATTGTCTACTGCTTAGATTGATAAATCCAAAGGAAATGACTATATCCTCTATTCAAAGAGAAGAAATGCGCCTGGATGTAATGATGATTCCGAGGGTTACAACTATTGAAAATTTGGAAAACATGGGATTTTTTATTGAACCAGCTCGGCTATCCATAAACTGGGATGGACAATTTATCATGTACCAAACTATAGCTATTTCACGGGTGCATAAGAGTAAACAACAAACTAATCGAAATCGAAGATGCCAAGAAAAAAGAAATGTTCATAAGAATGGTCTTAATGAATTCATTGCACGACGACATAAAAAGTTTTTTGGGAATAAAGACAAAAATCATTATGATTTTATTTTTCTTGAAAATATTTTATCTCCTAGACGTCGTAGAGAGTTGAGAATTCTAAATTGTTTAAATTCGAGAAATTTAAATGTTGGGGATAGAAACCACGTATTTTGCAATGGGAACAATGCAAGGAACTGCGATCCATTTTTTTATGAGGATAAGCATCTTGATGTAGATGTAGATACAAGTCCATTTTTTAGGTTCAAATTATTTCTTTGGCCCAATTATCGATTAGAAGATTTAGCTTGTATGAATCGCTATTGGTTTGATACCAATAATGGCAGTCGTTTCAGTATGTCAAGGATACATATGTATCCACGATTGAAAATTAGTTGATGGTACATTTCCATGTATCAAGTGGCATATCTGGTATGTATATGAAGTCAACCAAATATACACACGCCTTGTGTTATATTACATTCTGGTACATGATACTGATTCAATGACCTTATCTTATCTCAGCTTAGAGCAATTATATCTATATCAATCAATTATATCTATGAATGAATCGTCATAATCTTCTTAATCTTGGGTTCAAATTCCTATTTTTGTGGGTGTAGAAATGTACCGACCATCCATATCTGAATAAAATGGAAAATAAAATGGTATTGATAAATTTAATTTGAAAAAAAAAGAAAGGAGTATATATGAGTAAATTCAGATTATTGTGTATAACAAATTAAAATAACTGGCATTATTATTACTGATCAGTAAAATCCATATCTGTAAAAATAAAGAAAAAGGGAAGAAAGTTCTTTTTATGGTAAAAAATTTATTCATTTCAGTTAGTTCGCAAGAAGAAAAAGAAGAAAATAAGGGGTCTGTTGAATTTCAAGTATTCAGTTTCACCAATAAGATACGTAGACTTACTTCCCATTTGGAATTGCACAGAAAAGACTATTTATCTCAGAGAGGTCTACGGAAAATTCTGGGAAAACGTCAACGGCTGCTGGCTTATTTGTCAAAGAAAAATAGAGTACGTTATAAAGAATTAATTAGTCAATTGGATATTCGGGAGCCAAAAACTCGTTAAGTTAATTTGACGAATAGTTTTTAATTATTTTATTTATATTTTACTTGGAAATTCTATTTTATTTTATTAAATTTTGATGAACTTCATTTCGTTTTCAGCAATTCCTGGAATAATGAATCGGGGAAAAAATATATGACTATACCAACTACAAGAAAAGACCTCATGATAGTCAATATGGGTCCTCAACACCCGTCAATGCATGGTGTTCTTCGACTCATCGTTACTCTAGACGGGGAAGATGTTATTGACTGTGAACCCGTATTGGGTTATTTACACAGAGGAATGGAAAAAATTGCAGAAAATCGAACAATTATACAATATCTTCCTTATGTAACACGCTGGGATTATTTAGCGACTATGTTTACAGAGGCAATAACGGTAAATGGACCAGAACAGCTGGGAAATATTCAAGTACCGAAAAGAGCGAGCTATCTTAGAGTAATTATGCTAGAACTGAGTCGTATAGCTTCTCATTTGTTATGGCTTGGCCCTTTTATGGCAGATATAGGTGCGCAGACTCCTTTCTTCTATATTTTCCGAGAGAGAGAATTGATATATGACCTATTTGAATCCGCCACAGGTATGCGAATGATGCATAATTATTTCCGTATCGGAGGGGTTGCTGCTGATCTACCTTATGGCTGGATAGATAAATGTTTAGATTTCTGTGATTATTTTTTAACGGGGGTTACTGACTATCAAAAGCTTATTACGCGTAATCCCATTTTTTTGGAACGAGTTGAAGGAGTGGGCATTATTGGTGGAGAGGAAGCAATAAATTGGGGTTTATCAGGACCAATGTTACGAGCTTCTGGAATTCCATGGGATCTTCGTAAAGTCGATCATTATGAGTGTTACGACGAATTTGATTGGGAAGTACAATGGCAAAAAGAAGGAGATTCGTTAGCTCGTTATTTAGTCCGAATCAATGAAATGACGGAATCCATAAAAATTATTCAACAAGCTTTGGAAGGAATTCCGGGAGGGCCCTATGAGAATTTAGAGGTACGGCGCTTTGATAGAACAAAGGATTCCGAATGGAATGATTTTGATTATCGATTCATTAGTAAAAAACCTTCGCCCACTTTTGAATTGTCTAAACAAGAACTTTATGTGAGAGTAGAAGCCCCAAAGGGAGAATTGGGAATTTTTTTGATAGGAGATCGGAGTGTTTTTCCATGGAGATGGAAAATTCGTCCACCAGGTTTTATCAATTTGCAAATTCTTCCTCAGCTAGTTAAAAGAATGAAATTGGCTGATATTATGACAATACTAGGTAGTATAGATATTATTATGGGAGAAGTTGATCGTTGAAATGATAATTGATACAACAAAAGTACAAGCTATCAATTCTTTTTCCAGATCGGAATCCTTAAAAGAGATTTATGGGCTCATATGGTTACTTGTTCCTATTTTTACTCCTGTATCCGGAATCATAATAGGGGTACTAGTAATTGTGTGGTTAGAAAGACAAATATCTGCAGGGGTACAACAACGTATTGGACCTGAATATGCGGGTCCTTTGGGAATTCTTCAAGCTTTAGCAGATGGTACCAAACTACTTTTCAAAGAGGATCTTCTCCCATCTCGAGGAGATATTAGTTTATTCAGTATCGGACCATCTATAGCGGTCATATCTATTTTACTCAGTTATTCAGTAATTCCTTTTGGCTATCGCCTTGTTTTGGCCGATCTCAGTATAGGAGTTTTTTTATGGATTGCCATTTCCAGCATTGCTCCTATTGGACTTCTTATGTCAGGATATGGATCGAATAATAAATATTCCTTTTTAGGTGGTCTACGAGCTGCTGCTCAATCGATTAGTTATGAAATACCATTAACTCCATGTGTGTTATCAATATCTCTACGTGCGATTCGTTGGGACATGTACTTTTTTTTACCTATTTATTTTCATTTTCGTTCTAGGAAAAAAGTTGAATGTATTGAATAGATATCCTTTTTTATTCATCATTCAGGGCGATGGACTAAACCAGATAGTTATATGAGTGAAACAAAACAGCTTAGAAATTGGCAGTAAAAAGATTGAGTCTCATTCCCTAGGTACAAGAGTTAAGCAGACGTAAATATAATACAGTAGAAACGGGTTACCCCAAGATTGGTTGATTAGTCATCATAGTTTGAAGCGGGTACAAAAGATCAACTGTATGGAATTTTTACTGTTGTATGTATTACCATACCGGGGATCGAACAAACATAAGTGGACGGTTAGGAATACCAAGGTACACAAAGGATTAGTAATGGAGATAATGTAAGTAAGTAAGTTATCCAAAGGGATATTTCTGCATAACATAAAAGGAATCCTAATGGGGCTTTAAGTTGGTAGAAATGATCAAGCAGTACTTCCCCATGATCCCGATCCAGAGTATGCTCCTACCCACTGATTAAACAAATTACTATAAGGAACGAAGCAATCCTTTATTTATTTTTTTTATAGACTTTTTTATGAGTGAAAAAGAAGAACAGTAACGAACTAAATAAATGCAATTTCAAAAAAAAAAATAAAATTATAAAGGATGAGATCAATTCAGAAGCATTTTTTTGTTATTTATAGCAGACAGAATTGCATTGGTCTAATTTTGGACTCTCCGATGTATCTTTACTCTATCTACTCTAAAAGAAAGACAAGTATATCGAGATAATATTTGAACCTGTCCTTAGATTTATTCACGGCCATCGAGGAGCCGTATGAAGCTTAAGTCTCATGTACGGTTTTGCAATAGCGATGGGAATAGTGATGTTATCACCGACTATGATTATCTAACAGTTCAAGTACAGTTGATATAGTTGAGGCGCAGTCAAAATATGGTTTTTGGGGTTGGAATCTGTGGCGCCAACCTATAGGATTTGCTGTTTTTTTAATTTCTTCCCTAGCGGAATGCGAGAGATTACCTTTTGATTTACCAGAAGCAGAGGAAGAATTAGTAGCAGGTTATCAAACCGAATATTCAGGTATAAAATTTGGTTTATTTTACGTTGCTTCCTATCTAAATCTACTAGTTTCTTCATTATTTGTAACGGTTCTTTACTTGGGTGGCTGGAATCTCTCTATTCCGTACATATTAATTCCTGAGCTTTTCGGAATAGAAGTGGGCGGAGTCTTTGGAACGACAATTGGTATCTTTATTACATTAGCTAAAGCTTATTTGTTCCTGTTCATTCCTATCACAACAAGATGGACTTTGCCTAGGATGAGAATGGACCAACTGTTAAATCTTGGGTGGAAATTTCTTTTACCTATTTCTTTAGGTAATCTATTATTGACAACTTCGTCCCAACTCTTTTCACTGTAAAGGCACAGGATATTCTAGATTCATAACTTCTCTCAAACAAGAGAAAGAAACATCAAATTATTCATACATATTCACGATATGTTCCCCATGGTAACTGGGTTCATGAATTATGGTCAACAAACAGTACGGGCTGCAAGGTATATCGGTCAAAGTTTTATGATTACCTTATCCCATACGAATCGTTTACCTGTAACTATTCAATATCCTTATGAAAAATTGATCACATCAGAGCGTTTCCGCGGTCGAATTCACTTTGAATTTGATAAATGCATTGCTTGTGAAGTATGTGTTCGGGTATGTCCTATAGATCTCCCTGTTGTTGATTGGAAATTGGAAACTGATATTCGAAAGAAACGATTGCTTAATTACAGTATTGATTTTGGAATCTGTATATTTTGTGGTAACTGTGTTGAATATTGTCCAACAAATTGTTTATCAATGACTGAAGAATATGAACTTTCTACTTATGATCGTCACGAGTTGAATTATAATCAAATTGCTTTGGGTCGGTTACCAATGTCAGTAATTGGAGATTACACAATTCGAACAATTATGAATTCGACTCAAATCAAAAAATCTGTGGCTAAACCACTTGATTCAAGAACAATTACCAATTTCTAAGATTAAGTTTTGATCTAAATTAAAGTAGCGAAGCTTCTTTAATTTTGCTTGGTCAATAAAGAAAAACCTAACTATAGAGTGGTCAAAATAATGGTTTTTAGGGATTGAAAATATATTCATATATATGTGATCTGTGATGATTTCTAAATTTATCGATTATTTTTTTTAGTTATTTCGAAAAATTTCATTTATAACGAAACTTTCAGATAGAGAAACGGATAGAGAAATGGTATTTAACCATTCAATTAATCAATTAAATTAATAAGTATATCTAACCCACACCCCATTAGATTTAATTCAATTAGGAACATAGCAAAAAAATAGGGTAACTTCTTTTTTCTTGGTTTGGTCACTAGGATCATGAAAAATTTCGACTTAATTTATCTCTTATTTTACATAGAATGGATTTACCTGGACCAATACATGATTTTCTTGTAGTTTTTTTGGGATTGGGTCTTATAGTGGGCGGTCTAGGAGTGGTATTACTTACCAATCCGATTTTTTCTGCCTTTTCCTTGGGATTGGTTCTTGTTTGTACATCCTTATTTCATATTCCATCGAACTCCCATTTTGTAGCTGCTGCACAGCTCCTTATTTATGTGGGAGCTATAAATGTATTAATTGTATTTGCTGTGATGTTCATGAATGGTTCAGAATATTACAACGATTTCTATCTTTGGACCGTTGGAGATGGAGTCACTTCACTGGTTTGTACAAGTATTTTTGTTTCACTAATTACTACTATCCCAGATACGTCATGGTACGGGATTATTTGGACTACAAGATCAAACCAGATTTTAGAACAGGACTTGATAAATAATGGTCAACAAATTGGGATTCATTTATCAACAGATTTTTTTCTTCCATTTGAACTTATTTCGATAATTCTTTTAGTTGCCTTGATAGGTGCAATTGCTATGGCTCGTCAGTACTAAAAATGGAGTACTATAAAATTAAAATAAATAATTAATAAGGACTTGTTCTTTTCTTTAACTTCTATTTATTGTTCATGTATAAAATTAGAAAAAGGAAATGCTCTTAGTTAGATCTATTATCTATTACCAAATACCTCTTATTTCGTACTATTATCATATTACCAAATACCTTTATTTCGTACTTTATTATATTCTATTTTAGTCAATTGAATCGGTTGAATTGTTGTTCATATTGAAATGAATCGAGATTGGCGAGGAGTTGGTCAATGATGCTCGAACATGTACTTGTTTTGAGTGCCTATTTATTATCCATCGGTATCTATGGATTGATTACAAGTCGAAATATGGTTCGAGCGCTTATGTGTCTTGAGCTTATACTGAATGCAGTTAATATAAATTTCGTAACATTTTCTGATTTATTTGATAGTCGCCAATTAAAAGGAGATGTTTTCTCCATTTTTGTTATAGCAATTGCAGCTGCTGAAGCAGCTATTGGATTAGCTATTGTTTCATCAATTCATCGTAACAGAAAATCAACTCGTATCAATCAATCTAATTTGTTGAATAAATAGTGGTAATCATATAAAAAAAAATATAGAATATCTACAGAATATCCAATATCCACCAATTAAATTTAAATGGGTATGTGGGACATAATGATAATGGTGCTTTTTGCTAAAACGTAATAAATCAAAGTATCTTGGCCTTCTTTCATGAGCAGATCAAAAAGTAGATTAATTCTAGTAAATCTAAATCATTGATTCGTCTGGTGTCTACAATATATAATTAATTTACTACTTTACTAGATCGAAAATTTATGATGTTAAAAAAATTATAGATATCCAATGTCACATTCAGTAAAGATTTATGATACATGTATAGGGTGTACTCAATGTGTACGAGCCTGCCCCACAGATGTATTAGAAATGATACCTTGGGACGGATGTAAAGCTAAGCAAATTGCTTCTGCTCCAAGAACAGAAGACTGCGTAGGTTGTAAAAGGTGTGAATCCGCTTGTCCAACAGATTTCTTGAGTGTCCGGGTTTATTTATGGCATGAGACAACTCGTAGCATGGGTCTAGCTTATTGATACGTTTCAGAAAATTCCACTTGAATCCATTTTTTATTTTTACCGACAAAAACCCGTACTCGATAAATTATATTATTTTCTTTCGAGCACGGGTTTTTCTGGTCAAAGTGTATCTTGTCTTTACCACGAATGATTTTCCTTGGTTAACAATAATTGTTGTTTTGCCGATATTCGCAGGTACTTTTATTTTATTTTTCCCTCATCGAGGAAATAAGGTGATTCGGTGGTATACTATTTGT